GGACTTAAGGCCAGGGTCTAACCGGCTTCTTCAGTGCCACAGGCTGATATTTTTGTTAAACTACTTTAGTCAAATTATTAAAGAAGAAGTTGGGTTTATTATTATTAAAATTAGTGGGAAGAGGTGTAAGAAAGCTAATAGATGCTCACGGGTAAAGGACAGCGGAACTTTCGCTAGGTACCTTGTGGGGGGACCCTGTTGTGACAACTGAAAAACCATCAAAGAATAAATTGCCCCAAATACAGTGGCTAAGCCAAGTATTGGAAACAATCAAGGTGACCAGCTTATAAGAGATGTTAAAATCATTATCTCCCCAATCAGTTTTGGAGAGGGGGGCAGTCCCAAGTTTGATGCACACATCAAAAGCCATCATATAGTGCTTAGGGGGAGTATCAACTTAAACCCCCGCGTTATAGCGAGGGTTCGAGTGCCTTTCCGCTCATAAATGGTGTTGGCCAGGGAAAATAGGGCTGAGGAAACGAGTCCGTGAGCAATCATTAGAACAAGCGCCCCTTTCATTCCCCACGGAGTTTGGGAAAAGATACCTGCTGCAACTATTCTCATATGTCCTACCGATGAGTAAGCTATTAGCGCCTTCAAGTCTGTTTGTCGGACACAGATTATCCTTGTTACAAGCGCACCTCAAGAACAAAATATAATTAATACTAGGGATAGGGAGTTGGCGGAGACTGTAGAAAATAAAGAAATAAGTCGCATTAATCCATATCCTCCCAACTTTAGTAAAATTGCCGCTAGAATCATTGAGCCGGCCACTGGAGCTTCTACATGGGCCTTAGGCAACCACAGATGAAAACCATATATAGGCATCTTTATCAAGAATGCAACTATTGAAAGGGCCCACCATATTTTCAGGGAGTCTATAGAGTAGTCTGGGGACCAGATAAGTTCTGCTTTTGTTAGGGTTAGCGTGAGGCTAGAAAAATATATAGCTAAAAGTCTTATTAGGAGGGGGAGAGACCCAACTAAAGTATAAAATATAAAATACAGCCCGGCTTGAAATCGTTCCATCTGTGCTCCCCACCGAGTTATCAATATAAGGGTTGGGATAAGAGTCGTCTCGAATGCTACGTAGAATAAAATTAATTCAAGAGACGAAAAGGTAATAACTAAAGCTGTGGTTATTACTAGGACAAGGGCAATAAACGTTCGTTGTTTTAAGGGGGGATTTTTTCTTAGCCTACTCTTATTGGCCAACAGAGATAGGGGAGCTAACCAGCAGCTTAGAACTATAAGTGGGGCTGAGATAGAGTCGGAGCCCAGTATGAAGGAGACTTTGTGTCAGGAGGACACTCAGTGATTTTTTATTAAAGCTAGGGCAACAATAGAGACTATGACACTCTGTGAGATGGTGGCTGCTCAAAGCTTTTTTCTAGGGACAATAAAGGTGGCAATTATTACACCTGTCAACAAAAATAATAAGGTGATCATTATTATATATTTTATTCGGCCCATTCTAAGCCCCCTTTTACCCACTCGAATACTAATCCTAGGGTGAGTATCGTCATAAATATAGTTGCTATTGGTATAAGTGTTGACATATGAGAGGCTAAAACCGCCGCTGGGAGGGGAAACAATAAAGCAATTTCTAAGTCAAATAACAGGAATAGTATCGCAACCAAAAAAAATCGGAAGGAAAATGGGAGCCGAGCAGATTTTAGGGGGTCGAATCCGCACTCGTAAGGAGATTTCTTTTCTCTATCTGTTTTTCGTCTAGGTAGTATGTGAGCGGCAACCGTTAAGATTGCCGCTATTGCTAGGGTTATTAAGACAATATAGGACAATGAGGTCATTACTTATATATAATTAGGAGAAGTGGCAGACAGGAATGCGTGCGGCTTGAAACCGTTGGATAGAGGTTTGATTCCTCTCTTCTCTTTATGAGCCTCACCAGTAGATACAAACGTATAGGAATAGCCAAACTACGTCCACGAAGTGTCAGTATCATGCAGCGGCTTCGAAGCCAAAGTGATGATGCGCTGAGAAGTGGTGATTTATTAGCCGAAGTAGACAAACAAACAAGAAGGTAGTTCCTATGATGACATGCAAGCCATGAAATCCTGTCGCGACGAAAAAGGTCGAACCGTAGATTCTATCAGCAATTGTAAATGGGGAGTCAATATACTCTCATGCTTGAAGGACTGTAAAATAAAGTCCTAGGGCTACTGTTAAGGACAAGGCTTGTACTGCCTCTGAATGATTCCCTGCTAGAATGCTGTGGTGAGCTCAGGTTATAGTAACTCCTGAGGATAATAAGACTGCTGTTTTTAGCAGTGGGACTAGAAATGGGTTTAGTGGTGTTATTCCGGTTGGGGGTCACGCTACTCCTATTTCTACTGTTGGTGCGAGCCTGCTGTGAAAGAAAGCCCAAAAGAAAGCAAAGAAGAAACACACTTCCGAAGTGATAAATAGAATCATTCCATATCGGAGCCCTTTTTCTACTACGGTTGTATGTCAACCTTGAAAGGTTGATTCTCGGACTACGTCTCGCCATCAATTAATCATTGTAGTAATAAGTAGTATTAGTCCGGCAACTAATAGGGCCAGCGTGCCGGTGTGGAATCAAAGTATTAGGCCGGATGTCATCATTAAAGCGCTTATAGCCCCTGTAAGGGGCCAGGGACTTTGGTCTACTAAGTGGTATGGGTGTTGATGAGCCATAATTTAAATATTTTGCTGTAGGTAGAAGTGCACTAGAGCAGTAAATACGTAGGCTTGAATACAGGCCACCCCTATTTCTAAAACAAATAAGAGAACAAATATAATAAATATTGGGAGGCTAACCAGCGGGTTTCTAGCTAGGATTCAAATAGCTGTAGATAAAAGAAAAATTAGGAGGTGTCCTGCTGTGAGGTTCGCGGCTAGCCGTAATCCTAGGGCTATTGGCTGGGCGAATAATCTAATAGTTTCGATTCAAACCATTAGAGGAATAAGTGCTCTTGGCGTCCCTTGCGGGACTAGGTGTCTTAATCGTCTTTTAAAGGCTAAATAAAACCCAAGAATTTTAACAGACATCCACAGTGGAAAGCCGAGTCTGTAGGTAACTGAAATATGTCTTGTAGATGTAAAAGCGTAGGGAAATAAACCAAGAACGTTTACTGATAGAATAACTATAAATACTGCAGTTATTAAACCTGCTCAAGGGGCAGTGTTCTCTCTTGTTTTTTGGAAAAGCATCTCTAGAATGTTTCTTCGAACTCTTTCCCATATAGACTGCGTTCGAGAGGGGGCCCAATTTACTGGGAATATAAATAATAACCAGGAAAGGGCAAACACCACTGAAAATATATTCATTGGGATAAGTAAAAAGGTGTCTGGAAAGAATTGACCAAAAATTCTAGTAATTATAGTCATTGTCATTCTGTCGTTTCCTTTCTAATTAGCGGGGAAGAGGACTCTTTTTCTTGGCCTTGTGGGGGTATGTTAGCAGTTACTATTAGCAGTACTATTACAATTGAAGTTCAAATTAGAAAAAATTTTATTATCCATCAAGTAAAGTCTAGTTGTGGCACTCCTTAATGATAGGGTTTAACTATCTTCATTTAAATTAAGAGTTTAAGGCTTTTAGATAAGCTAATTAAGGGTTATTCTTCCAAATATTGTGCTACTCACCCCTCGAAAGTTGTGAACGGAACAGCCTCCACGACGATTGGCATAAATCTATGATTTGCCCCGCAGATTTCTGAGCATTGTCCATAAAATAAACCTGCACGCGAAGCGAAAAACGTAGTCTGATTAAGGCGCCCCGGCACTGCATCCATCTTTATTCCAAGGGATGGCACTGCTCACGAGTGTAATACATCTGCGGAGGAAATTAAGACACGAATCGGATTTTGCATTGGCACTATCAGCCGGTTGTCTACTTCTAAAAGTCGTGGGTTGCCTAGGGTAACGTCATTCGTGGGAATCATATAGGAGTCAAATTCTAGGTCTTTGTAGTCCGTATACTCATATCTTCAATATCATTGGTGGCCAATAGCCTTAATGGTAAGAAATGGGTCTTTTATTTCGTCCATGAGATAAAGTAGCTGTAATGAGGGCAAGGCTATGAAAATAAGTATGATGGCAGGCACAATAGTCCAAATGGTCTCAAGTTCCTGCCCTTCTAGGAAAAACCGATTCGTTTTTGACGAAATCATCAATGAGGCAAGGCCATAAGAAACTAGAATAGTAATTAGCGTTAAAACAATTAAGGCGTAATCGTGAAAATAAGTAAGCTCTTCCATTAATGGAGAGGATGCATCTTGTAGGCCAAATTGTGCTCAAGTTGCCATTTTAGTATTGAAGAAGGCTTAGTTTTGCCACTAAGTCTGATGAGTGGGTCCGTGATAGCGCCACCATCAAGGACAGACCTAGGCTGGCCTCGCATGCAGATATTGTTAAGAGCAATAGATTTAGCGTGGTTTTGTGAAAAACCAGGGAGTTAATTTTTCATACTGCTATTCCTAGAAAGAGAGAAATCAAAAGTAGCTCAAGACAAAGAAGAATTGACAGGAAGTGAAGTCGATTTATAAGTATTCCTATTAGGCCGAGGTAAAACATTGATAAAACAATTATAAGGAAGGCGATTTAAGGGCCCCGGGGTTAAACTGGGTCTGTCTGAGCCGAAATCAAATGTTCTTTTTAAACTAGCCCCTTATAAAATTACTACTTTACAATTATAATTGTTGAGGGTGTTTCGTCGAACGTATGATGAGAGGGGGGAAAAGAGGTGTATTGCCACTCTAGGGAGGCATGAGAAAATTCTGGAGTTATGCATTCTCGTTGCGAAGCGAAGGCCTCTCAAATCAAAAACAGAAACAGAATCATTGCCACTAGCGAAATTGTAGAGCCTATAGAAGATACGGTGTTTCATAGCGTGTAGGCATCAGGGTAGTCAGAATATCGCCGGGGCATTCCTGCTAGGCCTAGGAAGTGTTGTGGGAAAAACGTAAGGTTAACTCCTATAAACATTATAAAGAAATGAACCTTGCTTCAAAGGGGGTGCAGACTATAACCTGAAAACAGGGGGAATCAATGAGAAAATCCAGCAAATATAGCAAAGACTGCCCCCATTGATAATACATAGTGGAAGTGGGCTACTACATAATATGTGTCGTGCAGTACTACATCTATTGAAGAGTTAGCGAGAACTATTCCTGTCAGGCCACCGAGCGTAAACAGAAAGACGAAGCCTAGAGCCCATAGAAGAGGTGTCTCCCATTGTAAATTAGACCCTTGCAATGTCGCCATTCAACTAAATACCTTTATCCCTGTAGGAACGGCGATTATCATTGTAGCGGCTGTGAAGTATGCTCGCGTGTCAACATCCATCCCGACTGTAAACATGTGGTGTGCCCAAACTAAGAACCCAAGGATTCCTATAGCTATCATTGCGTATACCATACCCAGATAACCAAATGGCTCTCGCTTCCCAGAATAGTGGGCTATAACATGGGAAATCATCCCGAACCCTGGCAAAATTAGAATATAAACTTCTGGGTGGCCAAAAAACCAAAACAGGTGTTGAAACAGGATGGGGTCTCCTCCTCCTGCGGGGTCAAAGAACGTTGTGTTGATGTTTCGATCCGTTAGAAGCATCGTAATTGCCCCAGCAAGTACCGGAAGAGACAATAAAAGTAGAAATGTTGTCACAAAAACTGACCAAACGAAGAGTGGGAGCCGGTCGAAAGAAATTCCAGGGGCCCGCATTTTGATTATAGTGGTTATAAAATTTATAGAGGCTAGAATTGAAGAAGCCCCAGCAAGGTGGAGGGAGAAGATGGCAAGGTCTACTCTTCCCCCTGCATGGGCTATGTTACTGGAAAGGGGGGGATAAATTGTTCATCCCGTTCCTGCTCCGCTTTCTACCCCTGCCGAGGCGAGGAGTAAAATGAATGATGGGGGAACTAATCAGAAGCTCATTTTGTTCATTCGGGGGAATGCCATGTCTGGGGCACCAATCATTAGTGGGATTAGTCAGTTTCCAAATCCCCCAATCATTATTGGCATTACCATAAAAAATATCATTACTAGAGCGTGGGCTGTTACAATAACTTTATATATTTGGTCATCTTGTAGTAAGGACCCAGGCTGAGCTAACTCTGCCCGGATAATTACTCTCATGGCGGTCCCGACCATGCCTGCTCAGGCACCAAATACTAGATAAAGTGTTCCGATGTCCTTGTGGTTAGTAGAAAATAATCATCGTCTTAGTTGCATGTTTTTAATTTGTAGTGTTTACATTTACTATGCAGGGACACGTTCTTCCTGGTCCTTTCGTACTAAGGAAGAGGGGTTCGTAGATAGAAACTGACCTGGCTTTCGCCGGTCTGAACTCAGATCACGTAGGACTTTAATGGTCGAACAGACCAACCCTTAAAAGCTTCTGCACCCTTAGGATGTCCCGATCCAACATCGAGGTCGCAAACCTTTTCGTCAATATGAACTCTCAGAAAAGATAACGCTGTTATCCCTGCGGTAACTTGTTCTTTTGATCACTGTAAGTGGATCATACCTTCATTTTTATGATTTAAGAAAAATAATTCTTTTATTTTAGGTTAATATAACCATATAGTAGCGGAGGATTTTCTTTCTCCGGGATTGCCCCAATCAAAGCTTGTTTTAATTTGTCATGCTTTAGGCCTGCTACTCTTATTATAATTAGTTAGGGCTAATAGTAAACAACAATTAAAATTTAGCTACAGCTCGACAGGGTCTTCTCGTCTTACGAACTAATTCTCGCCTCTTCACGGGAATGTGAAGTTCAGATCAAAGAGGAGGAGACAGTGAAGCTCCGTCTTGCCATTCATACCAGTCTCTATTTAGGAGACAAATGATTATGCTACCTTCGCACGGTCAAGATACCGCGGCCGTTTAACTTTTCAGTCACTGGGCAGGCAGGACCCCCTATGCTTATTTTTCAGGGGGCGATGTTTTTGGTAAACAGGCGAAGCTTAAATTTGCCGAGTTCCTTCTCCTCTATTAATTATAACTACCTCCTCCTGAGGGGGAAGACAACTAAGAAAAATTCTGTTTTTAGTTAGAACATTTTTCTTCCTTGGTTAAGGTTGTTTACGGTCAATTGGAGGTTATCTTACTTATATTAACATTATCTTTTCTAATTATAGAATGCCTCGGTAGCAGTTTTTAGTATTAGTTTTTTCTTCAAAAATCTTTTAGGGCATTTATAAAGATTAGCTTTAACGCTTTATCATTAGTTGGCTGCTTTTAGGCCTACTTGTCTCCTATACACTATTATAAAACATTATTGACTTTAACTAAATTCACTGGGGTTTTCCATTTTGAGTAAAAAGCTTGTCCTTTTTACTCTGGCCGCTTTCTTTTGGTTTATCAAGCTTTAGTTAATACTTACTAATGGCTTTTTATACAAAGGGGAAAGGGGCTAGCTTAGACTAGTTTCTCGAGGAACCAGCTATCTCTAAGTGCGGTTAGCATATAACAACTAACCCTCCCTTTTGTCTTACTATTGCAACAGTAAGGGCTATCTTCTAAAGAGAAGAGGGGGTTAGCTCACTTAGTTTCGGGGTTGGAATATCTTTTCTTTCTTCTTGTTAATCCATTATACACGAGGTAAAAGGTTTAACCTTTCCTGTTTTTAGTTTTGCTATTGGGCTTGTATTTCACTGTTTCCTTGCGGTACTTTTTTTATCGGGATATAGGGGGTTTCTTATAAAGATACTTATCATAAAAATTGGTTTCAGGTCTAAGGGTAAATAGTTGTTATAAGTTGTTAATAATCCTAAGGTCAAAACTTTTAAACAGATTACGTAATTATATATAATGATAGGGCCAAGGGCATAGTTGCAGTTCCCCCAATAAAAAGGCAAGATATTAACCAGGCCTTAATAGGTATTTCCTTTATAGATTTTCTTTTACGTCAAGATGTAAGGGTAATAATATGGTGCGGGAATAGTATCAATCTTGTGTTAAAAGAGATTCGTAGGTAAAAGAACAGCCTTAGAAGGGCCCCCAATATTAATGGAAAGGAAATAAGAATAGAATTTTTATTTATCAGCACATAGAGAGAAAAGAACTTTAACATAAATCCAGTTAAAGGTGGCAGACCGCCCAGTGATAGGGTGGTTAGGATTATTAGGACAATACTTATCGGCGAAAGTTGTGCCACGATTTTTAGGTGTCCCAGTGTTGAGACTTTTAAAAAATCGAGAATTAGGAATATAGTAGTTTTTATAATCAAGTATATTAGTAACATTGCCAATGCTGTTTTATAAGAATAGGTTGAGGTGGCAACTATTCAGCCCATTTTTCCAATGGAGGAAAACGCGAGTATCTTTCGCATTTGCGTTTGATTTAATCCTCCTCATCCCCCCACCAATACAGAAATTATACTAGCTGTTAAGACAAGTTTGGTTAGTGTTAATTCTTTGATTGAAAACACAAGTATTAGGGGGGCTATCTTCTGTCATGTTGCTATAATGAGTCCGTTGGAAAAGGGTAGTCCCTGAAGAACATCTGGTAACCAGAAGTGACAAGGGGCCAGCCCTATCTTAAAAGCTAGGGCGGCAGCAACGGCAAGAGAGGTGACTGTGTTGACGGGTTCGAGTACTGACCAAGATCCCGTAACTCACGCTTGTATTAGTGCCCCTTTTAGTAATAGAGCTGCTCTCATGGCTTGAATAAGAAAATACTTTATGGTTGCTTCAATTTTCCGCGGGGAAAATTTAGAACATAGTAGGGGGACAAGGGCGAGGGTGCTAGTTTCCAACCCCACCCAAATTATAAATCATTTTTCTGAGGTGATTACTATTACTGTGCCTAGGGCTATTGTTAACAAAAGTAGTGTTGATATTATTCGGTGCATAGAGCTTGGAGGGACTTTAACCCTCAATAATCTAATTATCAGCTAGACACCTTTTCTTTTTGGAGCAAGCTCTATTTTTAAAACAAAGGGAGTGCGATGCCAGTTATGGCGATTATTGAAATTACTGCGCAAGGACAACCGATAGAGAACGGTAAGTAGCTCTTCCAGGTTAAAAACATCAGCTGGTCATAGCGGAATCGTGGGTAGGCAGCCCGAACTCAGAGAAAAAAGAACACTAAGACAGTCGTCTTAAAGCCGATAAGTATCACTTTTAATGGAAATATTTCGTTGACTGGCGAAGGACCCCCAAGAAACAAAACAACAGAAAACAGGTTCATTAGTATAATTTTAGCATACTCCGCTATAAAGAAAAGGGCGAAGGGCCCTCCTGCATACTCTACTTTGTAGCCTGAGACTATTTCTGACTCTCCTTCTGTTAGGTCGAATGGGGCGCGATTGGTTTCTGCTAGTGTGGAAACAAATCAAATATAAAATAATGGAAGGCACGAGAAAGCGAACCACGAGAACTCTTGTGTGGCAACTATATAGACTAAATTAAATCTTCTAACCAATAAAATCACTGAGAGTAAGATTAAGGCAAGGCTAATCTCATAAGAAATAGTTTGGGCAACTGCTCGTATTGCCCCTAGCAGAGAATACTTGGATTTTGAGGCCCACCCAGAGCCCAGAATAGCATACACGGAGAGCCTGGATATTCCTAGCACAAGCAGTAAGGATAGCTGTAATTTTACTGTTGGGGTGTGCACGGGCATGAATTTCCAGAGAAGAAATGCTAGAGCTATAAATAAAGAGGGTGCGAGAAAGAAGAGGTAGGGAGAGGCGGTGGATGGCTTAAGTGTCTCCTTTATAAATAACTTTAGGCCATCTGCAAAAGGTTGCAGTAGCCCATAAGGCCCAACAACGTTCGGGCCCTTGCGAAATTGCATATAGCCTAAGACCTTCCGCTCGACCAGTGTGAGGAAAGCAACAGCTAAGAGGACGGGGACTAAAAAAGATATGAGCTCTATTAGTTTTAATATTAATGCCATTAAGCTAAAGAAAGGAGTTGAACCTTTGGTAGGAAGGTCTTAGGCCTTCTGCATTAACCTCTTTGCTACTTTAGCTACTCTGTCTTAGGTTTTCGCCAAGACCTTCTGATTGGAAGTCAAAAATACTGATGTACTCACAGAGTAGTTGTTTACTATATATAGTAAGAGAAGGAATTCAACCTTCGTTTGTAGATTTACAATCTATTACTTATTCTCTCAGTCACCTTACTGCGGAAGACGGGAATTATCTAGAGGCCTAGTTAAAGTTATAACTTTGGGTTGTCAGGCCAAAATTGCTGGTTAAAGCCCAGCGGCTTCTGCAAAAGTAGAGGGAGGTCTTTATCCTTCCATTTTTGGGGTATGAGCCCAAAAGCTTTTCACTTAGCTTACTCTACTGTGTTATATATATAGTTCAAGATATAGCTAGTACAGTAAGCCCCTCTTTTACACAGAGTTGACGCCCGTGCAATTCGGGCTGTCTTGAAGCCTTGGCAATTATTAGCTGCATCTAAGGATTTGCAATCCTAAATGTTTATTACACTACAAGGCCTGACAAGGACTAAGAAATTTTCATTCTTATTAAAAGCTTTGAAGGCTATCAGTTTAGTTAACTTAAGTCCTTGTGGCTTTAGTTTAGAAAAAATATCTGCTTTGCAAGCAGGAGAGCTAAGTTAAAGTCTTAGAAGCTACATAGCTAAAAGAAGGAATCGAACCCTCGATAAAAGAACCTAAGTCTTCTGCATTAACCTCTTTGCTATTTCAGCCTGGGGGGGTAGGTTTTTATCCTACTGTCTCTTGGTTAACGGCCAAGTGCCTTCTCATTTAGCTACCGCCCACACTAAAGAATAGTTTAAAAGGAAAAACGGAGAACTTTGATTTCTTTGTCGCGGGTTCGATTCCCGTTTCTTTAGGAAACACGGCAAGTTCAGAAGAATAAGAGTCACACTTATACCGCTGGCCCCCAAAGCCAGAATTCTATGGTTAAACTATCTTCTGTCTTATATATATAAGAATAGAGTTCTCCCCCCCCCCCCCCCCCCCCAACCCAAAAAGAGATAATACAGACCCGGACGACAGTAGGAGGGAGGGTAGAGTTCTGATGGGAACTCTATGCGGCGTGCCCTAGCCTCAATAGGGACTTTAACCCTCCCTCCTGGTTTACAAGACCTGGCGCTCTACTCTGAGCTTTTAAGGCGATCAGCTCCTACTGAGGTTCTAACTCAGACTTGAAGCGTGAAAAGCTTCTGTTGTTTTTCAACTATAGGGGCTTTTATTTTCCAGGCGCATCTTCCGATACGCCTACTATGTTACGACTTTTCTCATCTCGCTGCTTAGCTAGGTGAGAGTGACGGGCGATGTGTACGCATTCCAGAGCTTCCTTCAGTCACACTCTCTATTGAGACTTACTGCTGAATCCGGTTTTGATCGAGGGTTTCACTTCGATGTCCACTGGCTTTGAAAGACATTGTAGCTCACCGATCCCCAACCCGTGAGCTGCACCTTGATCTGACGTCTTGGGGGTTCCTTTTTGTCAACTTTCTTGGGAGGTAGACTTGCGACGATGGTATACAGGCTGATTTTACTAGGGTTGGTGAGGTGTTTCGTGGGTTATCGATTCGATGGCAAGCTCCTCCAGGGAGGTTTGGAAAACCGCCAAGTCCTTTGAGTTTTAAATTTTTGGTTCGTAGTTCTCTGGTGTTATAGGTTGTTTACTTCTAAGTATAGCAGGGTATCTAATCCTGGTTTAGGCCTTAGTTTTCATGGAGTCAAATTTTTAGGTCAGCTAGGCTTGTTCATGCAAGGTAAGTTTTCTACCACTGTCTTGGAGCTTTGGCTGAGGGATTAAATTTTAACCACCCTTTGAACCGTTTTAGGATAACTTTAGGATTTACGTGTAACCGCGCTGGCTGGCACGTATTTTACCTCCTTTTTGTTCTTTAACTAGATCCGGGGTGTTCCGATTGTCTAATGTTTAGCACTGCAGTTGTGGCGTTTTGCTTAGCGTTGTTGGCAACTTTCGCGGGCCTGATGCTAAGTAACCCTACTTTTATCTCTTAAAGGTTTAAATGGAGGGGTTGCACTTCACTGGTGCGTCTGTTGACTTGCATGTGGCAACTTTAGAATAGTTAATGTTGGGACTAGGACCAAATCGGCTGCTGAGGGGGGGACTTTAACCCCCTTTGAAGCATTTTCAGTGCTGTGCTTTAACTGGTTAAGCTACCTTTGCAACTTTAAGCAAATATGATCTTTTTTTCTATTAAAGATACTGTGGGAAATACAAATATAAATAAACCAAAATATGCGGCGGAGGCAACTTGCCCCAGGACCACGAATGGGTATTCTACTGGTTGCTTTCCTATCCAAGTTAATATGAGGAACGTTGCAACTAAAACTCAGAACGTTGCTTGTGACAAGGGGCGGAAGGAATTAGATTCTTTCTTTGAGGTTTTAAGAAATGGCATTAAAAACAACACCAGTATGGCCGCTACCAGCGCTATTACTCCCCCTAGCTTGTTGGGAATAGACCGCAGTATAGCATAAGCAAACAAGAAGTATCATTCCGGTTGAATGTGTGGGGGCGTGACCAAGGGGTTGGCTGGAATGAAATTTTCTGGGTCTTTAAGGGCCCCGGGAAATAGCATTGCTAGGGCGAAAAGGGCACCCATCAAAACTACAAACCCTACTGTGTCCTTGGTTGTATAGTAGATGTGAAATGGCATCTTGTCATAGTTTCTTTTAAGGCCCACTGGGTTTTTCGCGCCTCTTCCATGAAGAAAGAGAAGGTGGATAATAGCCAGTGCAGCAATGATAAACGGGAAGAGGAAGTGAAAGGCAAAAAAGCGGGTGAGGGTTGCTTTGTCTACGGAGAACCCTCCTCAGAGTCATTGGACTATTGTTGTCCCTATGTATGGAATAGCGGAGACTAAGTTGGTAATTACGGTTGCCGCTCAGAAAGACATTTGTCCTCAAACTAACACGTATCCCATGAAGGCAGTCAAGATTGTTAATAGAAACAGAATTACACCAACATTTCAGGTTTCCACCTTTTTGTACGACCCGTAATATATTCCGCGGCCTATGTGGCAGTACATGCAAATAAAAAACATCGAGGCTCCGTTAGCGTGTATTTTACGTAATAGCCAGCCGTATTTTACGTCCCGGCATATATGGCTGACTGAAGAAAACGCTAGTGTAATATCAGCAGTATAATGCATAGCCAAGAATATACCCGTGAGAATTTGAGTTATTAGGCAGAGGCCTAATAGTGAGCCAAATTTTCATCAGATTGAGAGGTTAGAGGGTAAGGGGAGATCAACAAAGGATCCTTTTAGTATCCGAAAAATTGGGTGTTCCTTTCGTAGCGGACCTGCCATTATTATTTATTATATATAATAAATGGTAATTTACTTATGTCTTGTTTTTATGTTGGTTGGAAGAACTTTGGTGTTTTATAGCTTGTCTCCATATTATTCAGCTCTAGGGCTAGTTGTGGTCTCTGTATCGGGTTGTGTGGTCCTTGGGGTTTTAGGCGGTTCTTTTGTGGCGCTAGTCCTCCTCCTTGTATATATGGGCGGTATGCTTGTAGTCTTTGCTTATTCTAGGGCTATTTCTGCAGAGCGTTTCCCCTCTGTCAGAAACTTAAGGGAGGTTGTTGGACTTTCGTTGTTCTTTTCTACTTGGGTGTTCGTTTCTTTTAATGACTTAAAAGACACCAAAAAAAATTTCTTCCAGTTAATAAGAGGTGAAAGGGTCCTAGGAAGAAGAAGTTTTTACAAAGAAGGAGGTGCTTTGGTAATAGTTGGCGTTTTTATTTTACTTGTAGCGTTGGTTGGAGCTTTAATAATTTCTCGGGGGGTGGAGAGGACAATTGTCCGTGCTATTTAGCTATGAAGTGATTAATAAAGATACCAAGGAGATGGTAAAAATTAGTAAGATAGAGGAGGCTGCATATCGCTTTATAAGGCCCCTCTGTAGTCTTTGATTGGTCTTGGCCGCTAGTAAAGAAAGGGCCCCAGTTCCTTGTGGGCCAATATTCTCTCTTCATCCTCGGTCCATTGTTCGGGTGGAAAAAAATAATGACAGCACAAACGAAGTGGTTATTGAGGCGGTGTGTATTAGGTCCACAAAGAATCATTGTAGGGTTAGGGTTCTATGTGCCTTCCTGTTTATGGCCTTTTCCGTTAAATAGCCCAATAAGACTATAAGCATGCCAGTGCCTGCTATTGTTACAATAAGGGGGAGGCTCTTTATTGTGCTTGGGACAACAAGCATTGGGGCGTTAAAGATGAATTTTGAGAAGAATCACCCGGAAATTATTGTTCCAATAGACAGCCGCAGGAGTGCACCTTTGAGGTTTTGGTTTTCCTCCTCTATTGGAGAGAGTGGAGATATAGTGGGGCTAGAGAGAAAGCACAACAGTATAATTCGGAACCTGTAAACAGCTGTAAGAAGAGTGGCAATTAAACTAAGGGCCAATCCTAAGCTTTTTAAAGTTCTTGCCCCGGCTGCTTCTAGGATCAAGTCCTTTGAGTAGAAGCCAGCCAGAAATGGGGTCCCCATTAAGGCCAACCTCCCAAGAATTAAGCAGGCAGATGTTACTGGTAGAAGACTTGATAGTCCTCCCATCTTTCGTAAGTCTTGTTCGTCCTTGAGTCTGTGGATAACCCTCCCTGAACAAAGAAACAGCATAGCCTTAAAGAAAGCGTGTGTGCATATATGAAATAGGGCCAGCAAGGGTTGCCCTAAGCCTATCGACGTTATCATCAGACCTAGCTGGCTGGTAGTTGAGTAAGCAATTATCTTCTTAATGTCGTGTTGCACAACTGCTGTAGAGGCGGCAAATAGAGCGGTGATTCCCCCTAATATTAGTACGGCACTTTGTGCCCTTGTATTTATAGCTAATAATCTCTCTGTTCGTATAAGCAGAAAGACACCAGCGACTACCATTGTAGATCTGTGAAGAAGGGCTGAGACTGGGGTGGGGCCCTCCATGGCAGCTGGAAGCCATGGGTGTAGCCCAAACTGTGCAGACTTCCCCGCGGCAGCTAGTACAAGGCCAAATAACATAAATGGAACAAAGGAGGTAAATTGTTGTCTTTTTAGGATTACTTCTTTTAGTTTTCAAGATTTAGTCAAGAGAATTGATAGGGCCATAAAAGTAATTAATCCTATATCTCCTATTCGTTTGTATATTACGGCTTCTAGTGCAGCTCTTTTTGCGTCTTTTCGGGTTGTCCATCATCTTATTAGCAGGAATGATAGAAATCCGACTCCTTCCCAGCCTAGAAATATTAAGAAAAGGCTTTTTGAGCAGGTTAATATCAACATTTTTAGTAAGAATATGGTTAGCAGGCGAAAAAACGCGGTTGATTTTGGGTCTCTTGCCATATAGTAGTGCGAAAATTCAATTATTGATCACGTAACTATTAGGGCAACCGTTAAGAACACTACAAAGTATTGATCATACATTAGGTTAAGGGAAACTTTGGTGGGTGTTTTATTTAGTCAAAAAGAAAAGGTTATTTTTATGTTTTGGAATTCAGAGTATAGAGAAATAGCTAGTGATACAATTGACAAAAAGGCTAGTATCTTCAAAACTTTAATCATGAAGGGTCCGGGTCTGAGAGAGTGTGTTATCTTGTCTCTCTGTATGACTGTAGTTACCCCAACTACTTCTGAAGTTTTTCTTCGGGTTGAGGGCTCTATGCTTGTTGAAAATGAGCTTGAAAAGAAAAAGATGCTTACAATTAGGGTTATTATAATTCTTGCTTTTATAGATAATATAATTAACAGGGGATTTATTATCATCGAGACTCTTACGGAGTCGAACCGCAAGTCTTTAGACTTAGCAGGACTAAGACAAACTCATGAATCTC